ATGGTTGATCAAGTTTGATGGATTCGCCTTCTGAAACAAGAAGTTCTGGTCCTGGGGGGATACTATCAATCACTTGACGCCCCTCTGGCGCATCTGTTATAGTTATTTCATACCCCCCTTTTTCTTTTCGTATTATTTTGCTTACTATACCCGCTGCTGTAGCATTATAAACCGTATTGTTACTCTTGCTCCCGTCGGGATAAATCTGACCCCTTCCCCTGTTCCCGCCTACGTATATGGGATATTTTAAGAAGTACGCATCCTTCTTAGCAGCAGGGTCCGGAGAAAGAATAGGAAAGGTGATTTCACTATATTTTTGACCAGGAACAGGACCTATCACAAGAATATTCTTTTTAGCGGGGCGATAACTCTGAAAAGAGAGATTACCTATCTTTTCTTTCATCTCTGGCGAAATACGATCAGGAGGGGCTAATTCAAACCCCTCGGGTAAAATAAGCACGGCCCCCACATTCAAAGCTCCCTTTTTACCATTAGCAAGAACTTGTTTTAGTTGCATATCATAAGGAATTCGAACAACTGCTTCAAATACAGTATCTGGAAGTACCGCTTGTGGAACCTCAATACCCACGGGCTTATTAGCTAAATGACAATTCGCGCATACAATACGACCAGTTGCTTCGCGCGGATTTTCATAACCCTGCTGTGCAAAAATGGGATATGCATTTGAAATGTATGCCCCAGTTATTATATATATCATGAGCGATACGGAAATGGAGCGAGTAATCTCTTCCTTTATCCAAGAGAGGGTCTTTCTAGTTTGCATGGTCCAGTCGTTGATCCAGAAAATTTATACAATAAAATTAGGTAGGTCGCTAGAATAGTTCCCTATCCACGATGCTGCTAGTTACTGAAAAATTTTTACTAAAATATAGGAGGAATCCGAATCTATTGGATGTATAGAAAAAATAAGTATATAAAAAAAAGTAAGATTTTGAATGTTTTATTTTACTTATGGACAAAATAACAAAATTCTAATTGGATCGGTGGATCATTTTTCAGTCATTCATTGAATGATAAATCACTACAAGTGACGGAGATACACGATTTAAATAACGGAAGATCCAATATTTAAAAATTGTATCGAAAATGACTGGAAAGGTGGAAACAAGTCCAGATATAATTTGATCATTATGAGCAAATCCAAAATCCTTGTAGAAAGAGCTAATCATTAGTTCCCAACCGTGGGGTGAATGGAATCCTATACATAAGTCGGTTAATAAAAGAATAGAAAGGGCTTTTATCGTGTCGCTTAAGTTATATATGAATTCTTGAATCCAAGAATTAAGAATAATAAGTTCTTCATTAACTAAAAAAGAATAACCACTTAGAATAACGAAACAGATTATATTTGTCGAGAAGTGCAAAATCGTATAGATACGATCTGCGTTGTGCATCTTGATCAATTGGATCGTTTCTTTGTGGATTCCGATACGAAACTTTTGTAGATGTGTTTCGGGGTATTCCTTTATCATTTCGTCCAACAGGAAGAGTTCCTCAAATTCTATTAATTTTTCTAGAATACTCTTTTCTTGAATATCATTTAAAAAAGTTTCGGATTTACTAGTATTCCACCAATTAATAATCCAAGATCCCATACTTTTATTAAATGAAAAAGAGACCCACCAGGGCAAAAATACTATAGACGTAAGATATAGAAGGGGAATGAATGCTTTTTTTTCCATTTTTGCGTCTGTGAATTTTTAATGAATCCGCTTCATTCGTCAACTCTATACGATCTAATATTTCTATCAAGCATAAGTTCTATTCTAATATTAGAATTTAGAATAGAAAGCTTCGAACTCCCGAATCTATTCCCTCGTTTTTATTTGTGAGTCAGTGGTTAGTCCTTGAATTTTGTGAATTTACATACGCATAAAAAAAAGTTTGCGGACAAAATTTCAAATTTTTCCGTTTTCCGTATATAGTATATATAATCTACGTCTTCTTTGGTTCATCAGTATTATGAAGAAATTTCAGTTAAGTTATGTTATAGAAAAAAAAAGGAAAAAAAAAAAGAGGATTTTTTGGTTTTTTACCTCCTGCTAAGAAAAGTGCTTCGTTTATTTCAAAATACTTCAATTGGTACACGCAAAAAATAGGCCAATTCCGCTGCTTTTTGCTCAATTTCTCGTGGAGTCAAATTCTCATCAGTACGAGTCAAAGGAATGGCCCCCTGGCCTCTGATTTCCATATAAAGGACACGCCGAGCATTAAAACCCTCTTTAACTTCTATTCTGATAGACTGAATATCTTTCATAAAGAATCGGAGTAAGATGCGACGATTTTTTCCTGGGAATCCCCAACGAAAAATACACACTATTCCTTCTTTTCTATCGAATCGATCATAACCACTACCTACATTCCACGAAATTGTGCACCACAAATAAGAGCTAATAAACAGACCGGCGAGCCCATAGAACGACATCACGATACCTTGTGGAAAAAAAATGATTTCCTGAGACGGGAATAAAGATATCAAATTTCTGTCAAGATAACTGGAAATTCCAATCAATAAAAACCCCAATGAACCTAAAAAAAGTATAATGGCCCAGCAGAAATTACTTATTTTTCGAGACCCCGCTATAAGTTCTATCCATATATGTTCTGATCGCCAACTCATACTAGATCTAGTTACATTTTATTGGAAGTGGGAGACCGGCCAAAATGAATTTTACTTTACATTTTTTTGTTTCCGAAGGAACTTTCATCAACTTGCACTATTCTGATGTGAATCTTTCGAAGCAATTGGTTAGATCTAAAAGTAAAATAATAGGAGCCCTCTCATATGATCCCCTATCTACACATATATAGCTACATGGGCTTTACATTTATTTCAGGCATTCGCCCCAATCGCGACTTATTTTCAATATTTTCAAATAGCTCGTTTACTCATATATCAGATTTACGTTTACGCCTGCCCTTTCTTTTCTGTTTGAAAGAAGCCACAAGTTATACCATATTATACTGAATAGATATCTGTGTTATAATCCAAGTCTAAGTCTTGAAAAAAAAAATATATGAAATTTGCCCCCATCAGATCTAAAAAATCTTGTTTTTTTGAACATGAAGAGATAAAGAAGCCATTGCAATTGCCGGAAATACTAAGCCCACTAAAGGCACAAAAATAGAGGGTAAGTTGTTGAGAATTGTCATAGAATGGGCACCTCGATTTAATATTTGTACCTGTTATTTATTGTTATATTTATTTTTTTTACCTATTATCGCTATATTATATTGTTAGAAAGATATCTTAAATAGAAAGATCTCTTAAAATTATTAGAATTCCTATAATAATTATACTAAGTATATCTAACTGAGTATATATAATAAAGTGCAAGGAATATAGAACTAACTAAATGGACTTATTCATTTTTATACATCAAATACATGTATGATAATTCACTTGTTTGTTATTTTTCTATTATTTTTTTTTCTTGTCTTATAATTTGAATTTCATAATTATAATTTGAATTTAATAAAGAGTTTCTTCACCTTATAAATTCTTCCAAAATTCGTTATAATATAATACGAAAGGAAGAAAAGAACATGAAATTCGTTTTATTTATTATTTACTACCCTACCTCGCGAAAAAAGAATTCGCTCTTTTATCTTGTTCATAGAGGTTTCCTAATTAGGAATCAGGGATATCGGTAAAAAAAAAATTATCTGTATGATTCTTTCCATAATTCTCTCTTATGTCACCAAAACAAATCCATTCTTCGGATTTTTCCTTTGATTCCGATAAATAAATACTTAATAAATACTTATTCTAAATAGTTATTCGCCAGAAAGAAAATAATTTAAAGAATTCAATTTAATTAACTATTAACTTAAGGTTCTACTAAAGTTATGATTCAAAGGAAAGAAAGCGTGGAGCTGAAATAATTCACTCAGAACGCCCTTTAACAGATTACGTGGTACGATTGGATCAAATAAGCCCTTATGGAATAAAAATTCAGCCGCTTGTGAACCTTCTGGTACTGTCTTATTCAATGTTTGTTCAATTACTCTTTTACCTGCAAATGCAATGTAGGCGTTGGGTTCAGCAATAATGATATCCCCCAACATACCAAAACTAGCTGTCACCCCACCAGTCGTAGGAGATGTAAGGATTGATACATAAACTAACTTTTTATTCGATTGATAATCATATAAAGCAGCAGAAATTTTAGCCATTTGCATCAAGCTCAAACTTCCTTCTTGCATGCGTGCTCCTCCGGAAGCACACACTAGAATAAGAGGTAAAAATTGATTAGTAGCATACTCGATTAAACGAGTAATTTTCTCGCCTACTACCGATCCCATACTACCCCCCATAAACTGAAAATCCATAACCCCAATTGCTACGGGAATGCCGTTTAGTTGACCTATGCCGGTTTGAATGGCCTCGGTTAATCCTGTCTTTTTTTGATAAGAATCAATACGATCTTTATAAGGTTCCTCCTCTGAATGAAAGTCAATGGGATCCAGGGAGAACATGTCCTCATCCATAGGATCCCAAGTCCCTGGATCAATCGAAAGTTCAATTCTATCTGAACTACTCATTTTCAAATGATATCCACATTGTTCACAAATATTCATTTTTGATTTAAAAAATTTCTTATAATTTAATCCATAACAAATTTCACATTGAACCCACAAATGCTTGTATTTTTGAGTTACACCGAGATCATTAGAATTTTCTCTTAGAGCGAAATCGCTGCCGTTCGTGCTAGTTCTTAGCTTGGAATTCCAGTTTTCACTACTATTTCTACTTTCACCCAAAATGTAAGTAGAAATGTAACTTTCGCTGTAATTTTCACTACCACTTAAAATAGAACTCGCAATCCCGATTTGAGAACGAAGATAACTGTCAATGCAACTATTGATGTAATTATTCCAACTATATTTATTATCATACATAGAATAATCATAGTGGGAATCGTCACTCCTAGACCCCTTATTTAAATAACTAGAATTCCAATAACTAGAAAATTCTT